TAGACGATGAGGTTCCCTCTTCTCCAACTTCTTGTCTACCCCTCCCTCTGGTATCCGCTGCCCGACCTTTATTGTTCGTTCGCTCCTGACCGGTGTCCCCTCCCGGATGGTCGAGTTCACAAATGACCTTGCGTACTTTTATACTGCTGACTGAGCCGGTGAGGGAAATCCCGGCAAAAAGGGTAAATCAAACCGGCTCAACGGGTTCAAAGGGCTTGTCCTTCCGGCCCGCAACAAACACTCGCTCGGAAAAGGGCTGGCTAGTTCTGTCATCCGAGCTCGAATTTGTGTGGATTTGAAAGCGCACGTGAGGCAATTCCGTGTCGTTAGGGCTTAAAACACTGGGGGCACCAGAGCTTGTCATAACTCGCGCATGCAGCTATATATAGTGTGTTCTCGTGTTGCGATGAGCTCTTCCCTCGACCGGGAAGGAGCGGGAGAAGAAAAGTCGATCGAAGTGCCCCCCTCACCTATAAAGAAGGTGTCCGAGCGAAACGGCTTAAATAGCTACCGAAGGAACTAGTTGCTTTCGCTGCAGGGACTAGCCACCCTCCTAGCTGCCTGAATACTAGCAGCCTAAAACGAAGCAAGGACTAACCGCTTTTACAAGTTGCTTTTTTCAGGGGCTAGAAAGACATACTCCCGGAAAAGCTCGGCTCGCAGGAGGCTCTCTAAGGAACAAAATCGCCAGCCCCTAGACTAGAAAGAAGGGCGACCCGGTCTCCGCAAGTCGTAAGGGCGCAGCGTTGGTGACCAACCGAAGTCGTAAAACGAATGGTACGGAGGTAGCTAAATTCCTGGGGAAGAAATAGACATGTCGTGCGCCCTATGAAGGACAGACCGGAAAGGCGGGCGAGACAGAATGGGCGGGCACTACTAACCAAGCCAAGCCTAGTTCTCGCCGATAGGCGCTGGTAGCTTGCTTCCAAGCGCAAGCGCCTTATGTATGAGTTGTGGCAATGAGGTAGGCCCGAAGGAGCCTTAAGCACTTGTACAATGCGGATGGAATTCTTGCTGGAGCTAGCAATGGGGAAAGAAAAGAAGGACCTTCAGAGCTCGGAAAAGGGTGGAGACCCGGTCTTACCATATCATGGGCAGTTGGGAGAGAAGAGACAGGATAGCCAAGGTACTTATCGTACTGTGTATGGACAGCAAGATGTTGATCCAGATCCAGGACAAACGGACGAGTGTCGAGAAAAGGGCGAGAAGAATCTTTATGAACTGGCTGATCAAGCAGATATTAAGGAGCATTTTTCTACTATAGACTAAGGCACCTCCAACAAGAAAAGACGCACGATTGAAGGCGCAAGCTCAAAAAAAAAGGCAAAAAGAAATAAGACAATGGACGTAAAAAGACTGAGACTAACATGCAGGACCAGACGGAGGTGCAAGACCAGTCGCAAACCCAGTCTAACCCCGTCCAGGCTTCCTCATCATCTAGGCAACGCAAGAGGATTCCATCGAAGGATCGCTTGTATAGCGCATCTCCGAGCAGGACATAGCGAGTTGCCAAGCGCTTGACAACTTTAAGTGGGGCAACCTATCAGCGTGCTATGACAGCCATATTTCACGACATGATGGGTGACATTGTAGAGGACTATGTCGATGACATTCTGGTTAAGTCCAAGACTCGGTTCCTCCGTGTTTTGGAAAGAACCTTAGAGCGAAGAATACAAATTGCTTTGAAAGGCTGGAAAGCTCTTAGGTTTCATCGTAAGCGAGAGGGGAATAGAGGTAGACCCGGCTAAGGTTACAGCAATCATAAACATGTCGTCACCTCGAAACCTAAAAGAGTTACGTAGCTTGCAGGGCCGAATCCAGCCTTTACGTCGCACCAAGCTAGTGCTCGGACTTTCACGCAGCTGATGAAGAAGGACGTTCAGTTTGTCTGGACTCGTAAGCACGAGGAAGACTTTACCAATCTCAAGATGTATCTCATGTCAGCGCCCGTGTTGTCGCCTCCTGTCCCTGAGAGACCACTTCTCCTGTATGTGTCAACCACCGACACGTCGTTAGGGGCTGTTTTGGCACTCTTTCTGACACACAAATCCTCAGGAAAGAAAGAGCAATCTATTCTATTACCTGAGTAAGACCCTGCGTCACTACGAGCGCAATTATTCTCCCATAGAGAAGCATTGCCTAGCTGTAGTGTGGGCAGCGCAGAAGCTGCGACATGACTTTCTCGCTTACCCTGTAAAGCTTCTCGCGCGAATGGATCCTTTGAAATACCTCTTTGAAAAATCCGTGATCACTGGAAGGACTGCAAGATGGCAACTTCTGTTGTCTGAATTTGATAGCACATATGTGACACAGAAGTCCATCAAGGGTCAGGCAGTAGCTGACCACCTTGCGGTCCAACCAATTGACACTGACGAGCCTGTGCGGCCAGCACAACAAGCACCAGATGAGGACATCCTATCCCCGATGTATCTTGACTCACGCTCACCCGAATTGGATAGCCTCAATGGATGGTCTAATGCTCCAACTGTGGATTGTTCGTTCAGATTGGATCCCTGGTCTTCCCACATCATGACCAACGGAACCGGACTCAAAGCTCTCTCTTTTTGCTTGGTTGACATCGGATCTCCTGACGTCAGTGAGCACCGCTTTGCTCAGAGAGCAGTGACGAAGAGAAAGCCAATTGAACCACCCTTGAAGCTAGCCCAAGCTCCAGAAATGAATGAAGAGTGGTGATTGATCCCATGGTGAGATGCATTGCCCAACTCTTTGATCTCAATCGTTCCACAGAGCATGATGAGGTTGTTGCATGTAGAACTCATGCCCGAACATATCTATGAACTCGATCCGAATTCAAAGCCGAATCCTCACTTGCCTAGCCTTTCTTTCTGGATTCCCTAACCAATGAGAAAAAGGGATCGCCTGAACCCACTCTCACCCTGGCCGAAGAAAGACTGCTTGACCAAACCCAACCCTATGTTTGACTTCATTTCTTGGCCCAAGTCTATGCTTGCTGTCTTTCTCGTCTTGATCCCATACTGAATGGTGAAAGCACTCATGCTTACATCTGTCTATCTGTGTACACGAGGGTCACTCCACTCCTTTCTTTACTTCTGTGACGTGGCAGACAATCCATTGCCTCTTTCCCTCTTCCCCTTAGGTCTATGGAAATCTCTCTTTCTTCGCAGTCTGTCCCTCCAGTATGGAAGCAAGAAGGATGAGAGATTCATTGAAGCGAACTATCAAACCGACCCTTGCTTCCAATCGAACGATGACTATCAGGATGATGGAAATCAGAGAGGAGTGTATCAGACTCAGGAGGGGGAGATTCTCTTTCCATTCCTCAGCAGGAAGTCATCCCTCTCTTGATGCTTTGTCCGCCTATGCCCAGTCCTTTCGAGTTGGTGGGAACTCAATAAATCCTATGGGATGATTCTACTTCATCTTCGTTTGGGTGAATCGTAGACTTCCCAGTAGGATGAAGGTTCACTCATGACAATCAGTCTTCGATGATTGGATCATTTGAGAAAGGACACTACTCACACCACGCATCCTCTTGGATGAAGACTTGCAAATCCGCAAGGAGTCCCCCATTAGGACAGGACTATGGTTGGAATTCTTAACCCTGCCCGAAGCTCCTTTTGGCTTTGAAGGAGAGCACCTTCCATATAGGAAGAAAGACGGTTGAGCTACGCCCTATGGAGACTTCAAAATAGACAGTCCTCAATCTATCGAAGAAAGAAATGGGTCGCTGGCACCACAAAAAAACCTTTTGCTCGTAATGAATAAAGTCAAGATGGATAAGAATCTTTATCCCCGAAAAGCGCTTCATCAATATGACACCAAAGTTTTCATGCTTTGCTCACACACAAAGGACTGATCTTCATGCTGCTACCGAAAAGCTGACTACTTGGGCTACTCGCTTTGACCGGCGACTTTGACTACTCTTTGTACGTGCTAGTAAATCAACGCGGGGATTCTTGGCTTGTCGTCGCTACAAAGTCAAATCAAAAAAGAAGATGACGATGTATGGCGATATCATGCGTCTGAGGATAGTTTGAGTTTGCCTTCTCTATTGGCGTCTCGTCATGATCTGCTTTTGATTGACGGCTTTTTCGCTTCACTGATATAGGGAATCACGTTCTATGACCTTGGTTCAAATGCGATATCCAACGGGCAGAATGGCATCAGGAGCATTACAGTAATAAAGAAATGTTTTCTTTCTCTCTCCCATGCTCTCTCGAGAGAGGACGCGCCTTATCATACGTTATAAGGTTGCCTCGTCGAGGAGGAGGTTTTCTCTTCGCCCGAGAGCACGATGGCCCATGGGCTCTTCATCAACTACTGAAGGTGGTGGGCGTGGGAAGTCATTCGTTCCCGTACGCGGCTCCCTGTAGTAGGTACGCTGTCTACCAGCTGTAGTATATTCAGTATGCCGTGGCACACCAGTGTTCGCAGGAGGGACTGGAGTGGACCTCGTGCTAGACCTTGATGAGGTCCTGGCCGCAGAACCGGCAGTTCCGACGTTTTGATCGTCCGGTACCCTTTCGGGGCCAGGCGGATTGTCTAGGTCCATATTCTTAACCACCTGCTCCACCTCTTCCGCTGTAACCTCCTTAATGAATGATTCTCGATGTGCATCAGAAAGAAGCCTAGCCTGCTGAACCTTCAACCAAGAGAACTGAGCTGAGCTTTAACCAATAGAGTATATTCCAGATAGATAGAGACCTTTTGCTCTCCAATCACAATCCATAAATCTTCATTGGATTCGCCCAGATCACCTGGATCATTGGCTTCCACCCACCAGCACCGACTCACTCAGGGGCTATTTCACTCTGCCACAGGTCGAAAAAGTTTGACTCCATGAAGGAAGACACGGGATATGACACTCCGAAACTCTGTCTTCTTAAAATGGCAACCAAATTCAGGTAGAACACCAGTTCTGACCCGTGACTATAGGAGTACCTGTCAGCTCGTCCTAGGTATCGCTGCTTGACCTCACCCCAGGGTCACAACCTGCGACTCTCCATAGCCAATTGCAAACCTGTCAGGAACTTGAAACCAAGGAGCCAGGGGTACTCATCTTCTATGGGATGGTTGCTCATGCTTCAACAGGGTTTTCAACCTGGTAGAGGCCTAGGACGACAGCAAGATGCAATGATGAGCCAAGACTTGTCAGACCCCATAGCAGAAAATAGGGCCTAGGGTGAAAGGGCACCCAGGCCAATACAACTCCGAAAAAAGACCGGACTCTGCCCGACCACTTTATACTAAGTGGGATCATAGAGATCCGCATGATTGAAACCCAACACACTGATGTTCGATTAGATCCCATAGAGTCCCATTGGACTTTTTGTCGAGGGTAGGATCTGAGGAACCCCATCAGTCTGTTTATACTTAACCTTGGGCTGGGGACAGGCTAATCATTGACGAACCTTCGCCCACGTCTGTCTCCGAGTCAACTCGCAAACGGCGTGGGGGGCTTTCTCAAACCTTCTCTGTTTTCCTCCAAACCGGAGGGTCACAGGGGGATGTCCCAAGCTCTTGAAAGATATGAACAACGGACCTCCGCTATGGTGGAAGAAAAAGTAGACATCAACGGCGGAACTGGAAGTGAACAACGAATCGTTCAAAGAAGCGCGTCATTCACACCAGTAGAACAAGAAAGAATGAATTTCTAAAGACATACATGGAAATTTGCGCCTAGTCCTATAGCGACATGCCATGGTTGGACCCAGCGCTGGTTGAGCATCGTTTGATCCTCTTAGAAGGAGTCAAGTCCGTGATACAAAAACTCCATCCGCAATTTGCATGAAAAGTCTTCTCAAAGAAAAAATATACTAACTAATCGGTGCAAACTTCATCAGAACAGTCTCTGATTCAGACTGGATTTCGAACATAGTCCCGGTTCAACATATAAACCTATTTCTTGGTCAACAACCAACTTAACTTCCTATAAAATGGAAAAAAAAATCTTAGTACAGGAAGGTTCTGTACGGAGAAAAAAAAAAGCAAATGAGCTAATGGGAATATGAAAAGTTCATTTTTTTAGACAACTATGCTGACTATTCTTATATCTGTTGCTTGCCCTCGCCATTTTTTTGGGGATACCTGCGCGGGAGAGGATACCAATAATCTTTTTTTATTCCCATAATGCATTTTTTTATTGGCAAAAGTGCCATCCTCTTTTTTTGGAAGAGAGGAGGGACTCCATATATGTCGACATAACAGAGGCGCCGCCCTTCCATATGGATCCTCGTGGATGCGGAAATCACACGTGTGTTAACCTCCTTATGTTCAGGAAAGGTCCCTTTTCTACCCGACGGGTGGTAAAATGGGGGGACATCTCAAATTGGGTAAATGGCGACTCACATGACCCCGATTTTCTATTTGAAATAGTAGACGATATGAAGAGGAATGGGGTCGATAGCGAATGGTTCAAAGAAGCAGTACGATTCCTAACCTATTTTTTGAACTGACTCAATTCCTCTCTTCCCCTTTTTTAGCCAACACCATCAACCTTGGGCAAAGCAAAAAATATGATGAATAGAAAGAGATCAGAAAGATACGCGGACGACTTGACCATAAGGTCGGATGTTTCCGTGAGCAGTAAGCTGCGGATCTCCCCTTTTTTGGGGGGGAAAGCTGGTGGCCTTTTTGGCGTGTTAATTCTTTCGACGGGGCGGCCTGATTCGTTCGGTAGATCCGGTCGAGGTGGTTTTCGTTTACCAGCGCGTAGGTGGTCTAAGTTCCTATGACCGAGTCTTTCTGGCCCCTGTGAACATATTTTCTTAATGTATTAAAGAGGGCCTCTCTAACCGGTGAAAAGTGGTAGGTGTCCACTAACAGCTATTCCTGGCTCGGCTCCGATAACGCAATTCCGGGAGGAGTCGGTAGTTGGGCACTGGATCCCTTCGGACCTGGAGAACGTGTGACGCTGGGTCGGGGTTTGGTGAACCAACGGGTCGCTCCTCTAGTTGAAGTATCGGGCCCCTTTTTCGTTGCCTAGGTTACACCTTCGGAATACCCAAGACGGGGATTTCGCTCTACTCCCCCCAATCTTCACTTTACGCCACGCCGACTCTCCGTCGTAGAATTAGACCAAGGGGAATCCCCATAGGACCCCGTCTCCCGCATCTTTCGCACGTAGGAGATCGAGATACAGCCTCAGGGCTATGGGGAAGTAGATCGATTGCCCTAGATAGACAACTACATAGAGGGTCTCTACAAGTCTATAAAGAAGTTTCCAAAAATTGATCGGTAGTAGTCCGGTCGCACCCGAACAATAATATTCCAGAGGGAAATGCACCTAAGATCAAATATTTCGAACCGGCTTCCGTGGAAAATTCAGACTTTCTTTTTGATGCTGCGATCACATAAAAACATAAACTTTGAGGCTCAATAGCTAAATACATGGCAATTGAATCATGAGCCGGGATCATTAAGAGCATACTGCGAGTAGGAAGTGGAATTAATACAATGGATTCAGAAGCATCAAACCTCTCTTGTTCGGAAGAATCGAAACACATCGAAATGGTACCAGCCGTACTTAATAATGGAAGGATTTGGCAGAAATATGTAGAATTGTCCCTCCTAAAAAGATTATTCCGGAATAAATGGGCAATAGTTAGGAGAGGTGCGCCAGCGGCGAGCAGAAGCAAGGTTATTAGATACCGAAGGAAAGCCCGGCCAGAACCACACGTGCAAGTTTCCCTGCATGTGGCTCGTCCGTGATAACTTCTTCGGATTTGCGTGAACTAGCGGACCGATCACGTCGTGGGATGCTCCCTCCAGCATGAGCGAACCTTTTCGGAACTAGTTAGGAATGGGCGCCACTATACCAGCCCGGATCCAGCCAGGTTCTATTGATCATGTCCCCTTCCCAACAGGTGGCCACCCTTGTCTTGGGGCGTCTTTCTTTGGCTTTACTCGATCATAGGGCGTAGCTCAAAGTCCGGTCCCGGGTCATAGTGAGGCGGAGGTGCGTCCACAGAAGAGGAAATCGCAATGCATCTTGTTCAGCAGGCGTAGCTTGGAGTGGGAGTGTTGCGGGGGTAAGGTAAGGAAAGTGGCCTAAGAGAGGAAGCCAAAGCAACCAGGGCCTATTGAGCGCAGCTAAGCTAATATGCGCCGGAGAAAACTTACGGAGGTCAGCTCTATTCGGTCCGGAGCATTGATTCCCCATAACGAATAGGCTAACTCTATCTCTCAATTGTCATCCTGTGCTCGAGAAGGTCCTCCAGTTCCTCGGCTTCACCTCGAGGTGCATTTAGTTGTCTAACGATATACTCGGGATATTCCCCACTCCATGGCACCTTTCGCTCATCCATTCAGCCCGCCCGTCCAGACGCGGCGCCCTTTCTCATTATCATCTACCGCCCTTTCTTTCCTCCCGTCCCTTCACGCATGAAGATCGTCTATGTATGTTCGACTTCGGTTGCCGGTGCAATAGAATAGGTAGGAGTACATTATGGCAGGATCAGTCACCTGGGCAAACCAACCCTCCTCCAAGAAGAATTGTGCTATGCCCCCACGATATCCCTATAGAGCGAAAGAGCTGCCTGGTGATCCCTAGGTTGCAGCACGTCCGGTCGTTAACTCCTCGCGCCGCTGCCGCCGTTTCTAGGACCGACCGACGCCTCACCTGCACAGGTACCTACGTAGTGTCGGTCGCACATTCATAATAGCGTTCGGACTCATGTGCCTTCCAGAACCAGGGGAGTTCCCTTGCTCCTGCTGCGTACGATTAGCCAGCCTTGCGGCGGCAAAAGGATTAGGACGTCCCCCCATGCTATGGTTCCCTGCGGTCCGGCCGCATTAGGTTAGGGAGCTGCGCGAGAATAGCTCCTCCGCATCCCCAAGCGCGCTGCCCTCCTAGGCGCGCAACACTAAGTAATCCAAGCCAACCCACATTACTGACTAACGGTGGATAATCATCTTTCTTAGAGGTACTAAATACAACTCCATGAATGAGCAAAATGAAGGTTGCATTAATGATAAAGATCTCTGGGGAAACCGCTAAAAAAAGATTGAACATGTGGGAGGGAGGAGAGATAACGAATTCTGCTTTCATTTCCCCCGTCTTAGAAATCACAGAGTTACTTACGGAATGTCAAATCTTTCTCGACGCCGGCCAGGCCTAACATCTCGAAACCTCAGACCGTAAGCGAGTTTCCAAAAGAGGGGCCCACCTCACCTCTCCCCTTCCTTCCACTTACGTCGAATCGACGTTCCAAAGCCCCCCCCTACGACGATTTATCGATTGGTCTTCGGACCAAGTCGAAGAGGAAGCGCTCGTTCATGTCGTCTCCCCACCGCTTGGCTTGGGTCTACTCTCTCTTGATATAATTAAAGAGATTTCGGAGAGCGTTGACATCGGCTTCCGGGGACTGATACTCCAAATTCTGGGCAATTTCATCTGCAGATCCGAGAAAGTCGAACCCTTCTCTCTTCCTTGCGCAGTATTTGCCGCAAAAGCTCATACCCTTACAATAACGTTTGCAAGATTTTCGGAGGAGTAGGGCGTCAGCCTGACGAATTTGCTTTCGTAATTTGTCCTTTTGAGCATCATTTTTTTCTTTAGGAAGGCCGGGGGCGGCTGGCCCGCGTGGAGCCGTGGTGCCGTCGGCACCAATCCGTTGGTCTTGTGTTTCCATAAAAAAGGTAAGTCCAAGCCGATCTTAGGAAACGCCATAAAGCGCGAACCAACATCTATGATACGAAAACCAAAATCAGAATGAGGAAGAAAAAGATATCGTGATGTAAGTCAATGATTCCTTGCATAATAGGTGTTGCTGCGTCTTGAGATCCTAATTGCCCGTCACCCCGGTGACCTTCGTCACCAAAGCGTCACGACAGTTTCCAAAGGTTACCCGTCATCTCATCTCCAGTGGGGGGCCCAAGAAGTCGGAGCACGTAGGAATGCCGACCACTATATAAGCCGCTGGCGGAGAAAGCTCGAAGAGCTTCCCTTCATTCGCTTCGCGGGAGTCGCACAGCACATAGCTGGAAGTCAGAGGGCCCGTACTACCTGCCTAATCCTTCGCTCCGAGGGACCGTAGAACGGAAAGCGCCTTCTAAACAACTCGGCAGAAGGGAAGGGGCCTATGTATTTGCATGACCCCTGCAGATTTGACCCTACCTACACCCGGAGCCAATCCCCTAGCGGTCCTGCCACCACGCCGCAGAACGGGAGCTCGTGTGGAACCTTGGATTTCTGGCGTAACAGCGGTGGAACGTAACAAAATATTACGGCCGCGTAACATATGGGCCTACGCTACGGGGAACTCGGCCAAAATATGGATACCCGAAGGGCCCGCGGCACGCACAATCCTATCCTATCCGAGCCCGTCATTGCACTTCGGACAGCCGTCCGTAGCATCATAAGGAGCACCCCCCTTTCGAGGTACCCAAATGGTACGGTCTTTATTTGTGTTGTTGGTTGGTCTTTCTTAAGTGGTGTATAGCACGAAAAACCATTCTTTACAAGATAGGGCCGGGCCGTTCACATGAAAGAAGAGAAGAAATCCTTTCTTCTTTTCTTTCGGTCGGGCGCATTTCTCAAAATCCTCCAGGATCACACACAACACAAGTGGAAGGCTAAGCAAGGGTGGGGAGGCTGCGAGCGGAGCGTCGAACAGAAAGAAGCAAGCAGGGGAGAGTAAACGTGTTGCCTACGCTTGCTCTCCTTAGCGCTACGGCAACCCTAGTTTTGACTTTAGTAGCTAGCTAGCGTTTTTAAGCTGGCTGCGTTTTGTAGCGCGCGTACTCTTATGTGGAGTCGCACGGAACGAGCCTAGTCTTCCCTCCAACGACTAGCTCCCCTTTCTTGTTCCGGTCCGACAACGACCCTTCTCTTGTCGTGGAAGGACTTCCGCCTGTGGTGTGGTCCAACCCATGGAAAACCCTCATCCCCCCATTGCTCAGTGCTCCCTGCAGCTTCGCTGGGCTTTAGCCGCGTGGACGCGGGCTTCTATAAGAGAATGAGAAGCTCTCTCTTTACAATAAAACGCGAACCGCGCGGAGCCCACCCGAGTTCGTTTTCTGCCGCCACTGGGTGGCCGCTGGGGAAACACAGCCCGGCCCCCTCTCGGGAAAGGGGGGGGGTGGGGGTCCACAAGCACCCGGCCCGCCCCTTCTTATTCTTTAAAGCCGACCTCTTTTTCGCCAGTGCTGACGTAGTGCGCGCGTAGATAAGGAAAGCAAAATCCCAGTGGGGGGGGAAGGAGGGGCCGGTGCCTTTTTACGGCCTAAACTCCTCTATTTGTCAGCCGTGGGGAACTACTGCCTTTATGTCTGAGGCGTGGGGAGGGGAAAGCTTGGGCCTACCTATCCCGATAGGACCCCATAAAGGGAGCAGTTGATAGGTTCCATATAGCCGAGCCGAAGGGCAGAACTTCTGTACGTGATCGTAGTATGTCACGTCGTCTCGTCCTCGTAGCATCGAAGAGTACCTATGCACTATGTTCCGGTTCACTGATAAGGAAGATAGAGTTGGGGTGGGGGTCTACGATGTGATACTATACTATAGTATGACCCGGGGAGAAAGATGCGCAACTCAAAACGGAAGCAAGAACCGTGTTGTCAAAAATTTCGGGGGTTACAGATCTCTGATACTACCATCGATCCGACAGAGCGGAACGACCAGAAAAAGAAATGGAGTTAGAAAGCCGTATGATAGGTGGTAACTATCTTGTACGGTTCGGGGGGTAATCGGCGTACTCCGATCAGTGGGGAGGAATATTTGGCTCTATCGAACATACAGGGAATTGGAGGTAGCATTCTACCGATGTCAAGTCATGGACTGGTTCCTCCAGCCCTTTTTCTAAGTGTTGGTGTTCTATATGACCGACATAAGACTCGACTTGTTAGATATTATGGAGGTTCAGTGAGCACCATGCCGAATCTCCCTACCATTTCCTTCTCTTCCACTTTGGCCAACATGAGTTCACCTGGTACTAGCAGCTTTATCGGGGAATTTCTAATCTCAGTAGGAGCTTTCCAAAGAAATAGCTTAGTAGCCACATTAGCAGCGCTTGGGATGATTTTAGGCGCGGCCTATTCCCTTTGGCTATATAATCGTGCGGTTTCTGGAAATTGCAAACCCGATTTCCTCCATAAATTCTCCGATCCAAATGGCAGAGAAGTTTCCATATTTCTACCTTTTCTTGTTGGAGGGGCGACCGTCTGTTGAACTACCAAAAAAGGGTAAACCAATGTGATCATGACATTGTAGGTGCTTGCGATGGGACGGATGCTACTTCCCTCATTAGTAATGGGTGGCATAGCCCGTAGCAGAAGTCCCCTTTTTTGATCCATTTCTTTATTACCCCAGAGGGGCCCGGGTGGGACCGAGAGAAAGAAAGGACGGGGGGCGACCATGCATGGCACTTCTCGACCGTGTCTCTGAGGGACAGTTGAACGAGCGACTCATAAATGCTGCCGGGTCGGACGAGCCAATAACTCGAACGCGTTCGGTCAGTTTTTTGAGCAAGAATCACAGCGTTACCTTACCTTCATCATGATACGGACTCCAAGTTCTTATGGCAGAGCACGAGGAGTTTCCTTCAATATGATGATGGGAATGGAAACCAGAAGCACGACCGGGGTCTTCGTGGTCCAAGATAAGACTTATATATCAGTCACAGTAACGTAAGCATGAGACTTTTTGGTAGTACCGGTGAACCAGATGGCCGCGGCGAGGGAATCTGGGACGGAGGACTCGTAATATCTCTATAGATCTGGCAAAAGCGAAAGACCCCCTAACGTCAGGGGCTGACCGCTGAGCTCACTCTGGCCTCGCAGGGCGGGCCAGAGTGGGTGCGAGCTGGAGCTGCCATAGCTTATGTCTAGAGCAATGGGAGGGGGCCCCAGCAGAGAGAACAGTAAGGATAACGAGCGCTCAGCCCGCCAAGCGGGCGGCAGTAGCAGCGGGCAAGTGCTTGGTAGGCCAACAGCTCAGTGAACCGGGCGGGGCACTCTCCGAAAGGGGGGGTACACTGAGCAAGTACGAGAAATTGGCCCCGCGGAGCTTTCTTAAATAAAAGCAAGGACCTCAATTCTCATTAGGAGGTCGAACCAAGGACCTATGGAAGTCGGGTCTCGTCCCCGGTCAATATTGGATCAAACAATAGGGGACCGTAGCACTGACTTTTTTTTTCAATACAATAGGGGAAAAGATGGTACTGTTCCCTACCGAGACAACGGACACTCTCAGCGGATCCTCCACGCGCTGGGCATACCATACCTCTTCCGTGCGTCTTTATCGTGGCGGGAACAGAACAACAGGGAAAGATCCGGCTGACCCGCCCAGGGCTCGAGGGCGAGCCATACGAGAGTGAGTCGAATTCTGTTTCCGTTCAGGTTCGGGCCCCTCTCGATCTTTTTCGTATAAGGGAAGGGGGAAGGAGTCTAAATCAATAGACATTAATGAACCAACATTGATGGACGTTGCACATGACACGATCAATTCGACTCGACGGTCCGGCGCTAATAGAAGTCAAGTAGCTTACTCTCCGTCTAGCGAAGGTGCCAGGGCAGGGCTTTTTTCGTAGTCATAGTGGGCGGGTCTCATTAGATCTAATCTATGCCGGCCGTCTCCATCAAACGAAGGTCGAAGGACCATTCGATTCATTAAGGGGGACGGCCTATTTGTTCGGTCAATCACCAAAGGCGGGGGGGAACCACTATGGACGAGACCTCCCGGCCTCGATTCTTTTGCATAGTCCGGAGGCCGGCCGCAGCAGAGCAGCGGGGCATAGCGGCGCCCTCGCCTGGCGCCATTCCCGGACCTAGCAGCAGACGGGCGGGCCGGGCCTGAATTCAGAGCGGACCAGACTCTTCTTTGTTTCAGCTGCTCCCACGCACGCAGACCGGAAGATCTCAGTTGTCCTGGACTGGACAAGTACGTAGAGATCTTCGTGGAACCGGGGAGGGAGTCTCAATCAATCTTTTGACGGATTCCAACTCACGCCACGCACGGAGATCTTTCCATTGATAGAGTTGAGGGCTCGGCTCCCCCGACTCTGAAAGGTTAGGTTACTACCTGCCTCTACGGAAGAGGTGTACTTTGTACCGCCCGGAGGTCATATAGATCGGAACCCGGAGCGAGTTGAACGAAAGCCCTACCCACAGCTACAACTACTGGTGCTTCAAAGGGCTTAGATTCTAAGGGTAGGGTGTAAGCCCCGAAAGCCTTTGGTACTTAAGTAGGGCGAGCAGCCCTTAAACAAAATCAAAGGCGCGACCATCCCCCCTTCCCCTATTTCTGCATATCATTCTCTATTTGGCCCGCCTCATGAAAAATGAGAGGCCTATTGATTCGAAGTAACTACGAAAGGGTCGGTCAATAGCATAGCTCTTTCTTTCCAGGGTCTCCTTTCGAAGGAAAGGCCTTCGCATTCCTAATCCGGTAGGGCCGGACGGCTTAGTTTGCCCCAGCTTGGTGAATCGCATTCCCGCGCCGCCCCTGACCGTTCTCGCGAAGTCTTTGCAACGGCTGGGAAACCAGTCTACTACGAAGCGAAGCCTATTGCCACGCCGACCATCAAATACGAGATTTGGCCCCTTCTCAAATCTTTGATGGAATGGCCCAGCCCAAGGTTAACGTACGCGATGCGTTCCATTTGTACGAATCGCGAACATACCACGCACGACCGGACGTAGAGCCAAAATGCACTGGCAGACCGGGCCGGGCGCAGGTGCCAGATCCTAAGAGTCTCTGCACCAACCACGTGGTACGACGGGCACTCAAAGACCTGGCGAATTCAGGCCCACACCACCCAAGAGCGCTTATGTCATATGGGAACTCATGGCTGGAAACAATCCTTATGGTTTTTATATCCGGTAAGAATAATAAGAATCAAAGTCCAGGTTGGTTGGTGAGCCTAGTGATAGGAGACTATCTAGCTTGGTTCGGAGAGCACTTGTTGGGTTAAAGATTTGTTTTTTGCTAAATGTTACGGCCTAAATGCTGAACTATTGACCCTACTTGTTCGGATGGGTGTTCACCCCAAAGTGTTCCCGGACTGCATGCATACATCCGTAAGTAACTTAGTGCAACATGGCAAATTTCATTGAGAGGAATCAGCAAAGAAAAGAAAAACTGGTCTTAATGTGTATTTGAGAGATTGTCCTCGGGCTGAGGAGTGTCCACATGAGTTCGTTGAGGTGTCTACACGCCTGCGGCCCTCTTTTCTATTCTGTCGAGAGTTCGGATTGCTCCTCCTAAAAAGGAGGAATTGGAAAAAAAAAAGAAAAGGGGGGGAAGAGAAGCTTCGCTTCCGGTAGCTTGCTTACTCTCCTAGTTAGAAGAAGGCTCTTTGGCGGATTATTTAGATCTGGATAGAGTCTCGCTCAGTAAAGAGAGTTGTAGATTCGTAAGATCATGATAGAGTCTCCGCGCGCTACAAAACGCAGAGCAGCCTGCGGAAAAAGGCTAGCGCGCTAGACTATCACATCTTGAAGCGTAGCGCTCTAGAGCGTTTTTCAGCTGTCTGTCACTCACTCGGTTCCGTCCTTACATTCTTCTTCTTTATTAGGGTAGGGCGAGCTCGGTAACTTGCCTAATTGATCGAATAGTTCATGCCCTATCTTCTTCAGTCTGATCAGAATTCAAGACTTCACAAGAGAAGTGAGTAGTCGTCGTCTGTACGCCTAGCATTACTTCCTTCATCTTCCTCACACGATCTGGAAAGTATGGTGAGCATGCCAATTGTGTAAGATCATAAATCCAAGGAAAGAGTTCTGGTTCAGGCTGTGTACACAGGTCGGCTTTTTTAACCGTTCACACCTCCTAGCATCCACAATGAATGAGGGCTCCCGAAGTGCCGTCCATCGGGAGAAGTTCAGGGTCCCATATCAACTAAAAAGGAGGAGCAAATACTATGTGTTTATTCGACCAGGGAAAGCAAGACGAACTTCTATTCGTTAGGGCCTATGGAAGCAAGAAGCGGAGATCGAAAGGACGTAGGGAGTGCACCTCGTCAAAGGAGGACGGACTACTCCTCGAGGACGTAGCGAGTTAGGGGCCTGTAGGTTCGATAGTTAGCGAGATGCTTGGAAGCCTCACTGTCTTTGTTAGCCCGCAACCTTTCTTTCCCGCTTCAAGGTCTTTATTTACCTCTGTGGATCAAGCTTCCGCTTTTCCTCTCCCAACAAGACAAAAAAATTGCGTGACAAAATAGTCGAAAATGTAGGGCTTTTGTTGACGACCAGCCGTAGTACTTGACTATTCTAACTTTCAAGCTTCCTTCTCTGGCTTCCGATCCGAGCTACCGCGCTTGCTTACTCTACCTGCACGTCATAAAGGCTTTTGCCGACCCTGATTCTGAGTCGTAAATAACGATTTGAATGACAAGAAGAGAAGGAAAAATGAGAGCAGCTGGCATAAGGATCAGGAGAGCTAGACAGAGAAGTGGTGCCAGTCGGTGGAAAATCATAAGTAAGTAGTGAGGAGACTGAGTGAAATATCCCTTAAGCGGAGCGAATAGACCAAAAAAAAGAAAGATTGGTGAAAGGATCTTGTCCACTCGGCTCTCAAGTCTTGTCGAAATCCGATTCAGTGAGCGAGCAAGCGATACAGGTCCAGAAGTCAAGTCAAAACAGCACGGTGAACCGACTTTCCTGTCCGGGATCTCGGATGCTGGATCGACCGAGAGAAGGAAGGCAAAGGCCGATTTGGGGACTGCGATTGAACAAATTTCCAGATTTGGTCGGTGCTCGGTGCATATCCCTTCCTTTCTTTCCTCTCTGAGGAAGCGACGTCTGCCATTTACTACCCGTACTGCCCTCCACCCTTAAAATATAGTCTGATAGAAGCCCTATGCTCATGTTGGTTATTTTTTCTTCTTGCGACTAAAGAAAGCTCAGGACTCTTTCTGTGTCCGGTGATACAATATAAGCGTTGAAAACGCAGGCCCTAACCAGCGCTGGGGTCGGTATCCCCATCAGCCTACCTCCCTGTATAAAAATCGTACACCGAAGTACTAGGAGTAGGCCATGCTTTATGCTTGAGACCCTGTCGCTCATGCGGGGCGACAATCAATCAAATCACAGGTAGCATCTTTTGGCTCCATTCAGCAAGGCCCTTCCCCATAAGGCCCATCTACGCTGCACCAAAGGGTAAAGTTCGTTATCGACGACCAGCTAGTCACTATCTTGGCTGATGACGAAGAAGTGGGTTCAAGAAAGGTAGAAGTTGTGCAGCATGTAGAGTCGGGACTTCAATTCCTATCGTATCAGTTCGAGACAGTCAATTGTATCCCCCTCGACGCGAGGCCACCCAAAAGAATGAAGACGAGCTCACCCGGGTGGAAAATGCTAGCGAAGATGAAATTTCACCCCTATTTGAGTAAGGCTGAAAGCATCAGCACGCACGAAAGCAGAAGGAATCCAGACGCCGGCCGGAAAGATTATAAGTGGCAGAATCCGTGCGTGGGAACAGATGGGGAAGGTCGAAAGCGGATCAGTAAGCCCCCGCCCGCTATGCTCTTTATCAACAACGCATTCATTGCATTCATTCATCAAGCGGAGGCGGCGTATTGAAAGAGCTCCTGCCAGATCGCTACACAAGCCACCGCTCTACACCGAAACAGAGAGGAGCTGCTTATTCTACTTCTACAATTTACTACTACTGTTCATTAAGAATAAGAGAAGGCTACGCAGAGCTTTCAACATTCGCTATGCTACGCGCTACGCGGCTCTATTCATTCCATCATTCAATACACACGGAGAAGAGAAGAGGAAAACACCTATACTCTAAAAAAAAAAAAAGGAGGAAACACTTCAAAAAAGAAATCCACTACCCGGCTGCTCTATGTATCAGCACTAGAGACGTCGGTAGTCTCAAATCCCACTCTTTATTGGCTCGTTTCGTAGGAATAGAGTAGTCAAAGTAATTGCGTCTATCACTGAAGGCAGCCAAGAGTCACTCAGGGCTTTAGTACTACACTACTCAGCTCGTTATAGTCCATTAGAGTGTTTGAAATCCCGGAATCCGTACTCTGTATGGAGCAGAAGGCTGGAGTTATAGTCCGTATCCGTACCGTACAACTTGCCTGGAGTAGGAAAGAGTGTTCTATCTGTTTTTTAGCCAGTCACTGGTAGTGCTAGTGTTCCTTATGGTTCGCAATAGGAATTCAGCAAATGGGGAGGGAAAGATTCATAGCTATTCTTCTTCCGTCAATGGTTTCCTTCGACGAATGCTTAAGGATTTGGTTTATCTTTTCATATGGCCTATGGTCCGCCCTTTCAGGTCACAGGAATGCTTATTCGGCTTACAATTCCGAGTCCACAACCGTAACTCGAGCACTTAGCCCTAGCTCTTGCTCTTTCCTTCCTTGCAACGGGCTGCCAGTGTGCCTAAACATATTGACCTCAATGGTGCGCTAACTTTAGAACTAGGATTTGCCAAATTCTTCTTAGTCTTAGAGGCTATGCAGCAATTCTACCACGGTTACTGTAACCAGGGTTCTCCTACTGACATTCTGGCTTCGCTTCTTCCTGGTGATGGATAGAGTCTCGATTGCCCATAATTGGATATTTTCTTATGAAAGAAAGAGGGAAGGCTATTCCTTATCTCGCAGCGTGAGCTTTCCTCATTCTTTTTAGCTCGCGCTTTCGACCTCTCTTAAAAAAAAAAAGGGGGGAAGGGATCCTTTCTGTTTCGGCGACAGAAGGAGCCGCCAGAAGTCCTTTCCTTTCTATTCTATATCTCTAGATGGAAGTCCTGAGTAAGTCCAGTCCGGATAGTAGGCAGCCTTTTGCCTTTTGGATTCCCTCCCTCATCTAGTGAGGATTGTAATAGGTAGGTATCATCCCTCTTCCAGTCCTGCCTTCAAGTAGCTTCTTTCTTCTATTGATTGCTAGCGAGGAAGCCAACCAAGCCCGAAGCAAGGAATGAAATGGATATCGTTCCTGTGCTCTTTCTTGCTACTTGCCTGTAGGGTTAGCACAAGCTATGTTTTCAATCCTGTAGTAAGAAGAGGTTCTCCCTTAACTAACTGTGAGTGGAATAAGGCCAGTGAAAGCAGTCTGATAGGAAGGTTAGTTCTCCTTCTCTTTTAGCTGTCCTTTAAGTCCTCTCTTAAGCCTTTCAACGAGCCTTTCCAGAGGTTAATGCCCCTATTATAGTTCCTCTTTGAATCAAGAAGCACATCTTCAAGTGCATCTTAGAACCTAATATCCGATGCGGCCTTTCCGCTGTCCGCTGTTAGGTCTTGGTATCTAGTGGGAATACCTGAGGCAACTTGCTCCTTGCCTTTAGGTTTAGAGCAAGCAAAGACAGATAAGAATAGATTAGTTGTTTGCTTTCTTCTAGGTTTGTACCTATGAGTGAGGAAGTCTTGGGTCTATTAGTTGACTAAGTCCTCTTAGCTTCTCTTCTTGAGAGATCTTCCTGCCGCAAGGAAGAAATAGAGTCAGGCCTTTCTTTTTGTAGTAGCTAGGTTGTCGGCAGCTCTCCTAGTAGCTACAGTAGCTAGATTGAGTATCATACCATTTTCTCATACTATCTTAGTTTTGAAAAAGGTATGCTAATATGGTATGCTCTCTATGGCTGTAGCTTTCCTTTCCTTTATGGTTGTCCCAAGAGTCTTCCCTAGGGAGCTACTTTCTTTATGTCCCAAAGCTTCCTCCCTTCTCTGCGCTTCTAGCTCCATAAGGGAGCTTGCTTGCCCGGCCGGAATGCCCCATTTATTATATGGAGAGATCCCCCTGCGGCTTCTTTCTCGTGAGCTACCCGCCAAGATAAGTAAAGAATAGGGAGACTCCCTCCTACGGCTGCCTTCTTCTGCAGCTATTTCCCCAAGGCGTGGGTTGGTTTGTTAGGCTAGACCGTTATGCCCCTTTCCTCAGTCGCCATTTGTGATAGGTGAATAAGCCTCATACCTTATATGCCCTGCTAGCTCGATAAGGCATCTTGCTTTCCCTGCCCTCCATTCCTGCCGCAAGGAAGGCATGGGATAAGGGGCTACCACTCCACTATGAGCTAAAAGAAGGTCGCTCTTCCTGCCTAAAGGCAAAAATAGAGTGAGGCCTCTTCTAGTAGCTAGGTATCTAGATAGAGTACCAGACCATTCTTGCATACTATCTTTCTTTCGCAAAAGGTATGCGTATGTTCTCTTGGGATAGAGCACTCTGGAAGAAGGTAGTCTGCCCTCCATACTGGGCTAAGGGCTGCCCTTTCGAATATGAGCTAGGTAGTTATAGAGCGGAGGTAGGACTAAAGGCTTAAGTCCGCAGCTCTTAGTATCGCCCGCAGTTAGTTAGTTTATGTCCTTGAGCAAGGACAAGGGACCAGGCACTATTGATAAATAAGGCTGCGTAGCGTAGTGAGGTATCCCCGGAGCGTGAACGTCTCTATTTTCCTGCTATTGCCTTACTTCCTTCTGGTAGCTAGTCTATGGTTCTTTGTGTGCTCCCCCCAAGAAAAGAAAGGATTAGATTGGAGCTTCCTTCTTTTTGTAGCTAGATCTTGCTCCTGTGGTTTCTGGAAACAAGCTACCTTAGGTAAGTAGCTAATGGAATCTGGCTTCTAGTTGCAGAGCTGAGGCTAGATAGAATTTCTTTCCTAGGTTGCAAGAAGGAACAGAAGGAGAGAAAAACGGAATCGCGCTTGTAGCTCCATAAGGAAGGTGGCTTTCCTGCCCTACATTCCTAAGTAATGGGATAAGGGCTGGCATTTCAAGCTGCCTTATTTTCATCCGTTTAGCTGAGGATGGGATTCGCTACCCGATTAGTCTCCCTACGCTATTAGGCACCCTTGGTCTAGGCTTTGAGGGGGAAGGAATCCCCAGCTTTCAGTAAGACTGCCTTAATGTCCGAGGATGAAGTCCTTGATGCTCTCAAGTCGATGAAATCCTTGTAAATAAGATGGCATAGAGCTGGAGAATCCTCAGATGCAGATAATAAAAGACAAGAAAGATCAGATGGCATAGAATAAATAGAAAGGGCAGGGACAGGGACATCTCTGGGGTAAAGACTAGGTTTCATATCTACCTTCTCATCGCGGGATAACGGCTCTTAGGACAAATCAGCTATTCTTGTCGGCATATCCCCGGGATAAAGAAGGCTCTTTAGCGGGATAACCGGAATATCCGATGCTAGTGAAAGCAAGTGACATAGTTACTGTCCAAAGGAAGGCAATGAACATTGTTAAGATATCCCCGTCAAATCAAAGCAAGGAGTTCTGTTCTTTTCGCAGCAATTGAATCAGAAAAAGTAGCAATAGCATTTTCAGGAGCAGGAGGAGAAGAAGATGCCAATGAATCTGCTGTTAGGACAAAGACGGTGGAAGAATCCCCTGTTGACGGAATAACAGCTGTTATAGAATGCGCCTTACCTTCTTCCTTTCCTGTTGATGTAGACAACTAGGCTCTTTGAAAGTGAATCTGAAGGGCGTCGTTAGCAATTGAATCAATAGTAGAGGAATAGGAATCGAATGCAAGAGGGAATTCAGCTCTGAAGGAGGAATTTCACAAATAGTTGATGATAGATTCGCCATCAAGACTGGCGGAGACAAGAGCTCGTTCTTCATCGCTTGGAAAGCCTTCTGGCATTCTTCGGACCACACAAACTCGACACCCTTTTTCATTAGAACTGACCAGGGCTTGACTTTCTTCGAGAGGTTTGGAATAAATGAGCGATAGGATATCTTGCCCATGAGACTCATTAGTTGTTTCAGAGGGGTCGGAGGTAGCATTTCGAGTATAGCCTTTATTTTCGAAGGGTCAACCTCTATTCCGTTCCGATGGACAACGAATCCCCTTTATTTACCAGCTGAGACACCGAAGGCACATTTCAGTGGATTCATCTTCATCTTATTCGCTCGACACCTCTCGAAAACCCGATCCAGTACTGCAATGTGATTTTCCCCTTCCCCCTCCTCACCGATGCTATCTCCTATAGCTGCTACAGATATCCGATACCGGATGGAGCGAGCTAACCTATCAGCTAGGCAGTCCAGTTCTTGTTGGTATTGGCCCGTTCTTCGGAGATGGGATGAGGGACTGGAGCGGGTAGGGGGGACGCTTCCTTTATTCCCGAAAACTGGTCTCTGTCTTCGAGATGAGACCGGGCAGGCGCATTTGCCCAAAAGAAAAGTCGTTGATAGAAGAGCAGCTTATATATCCCCTAGCAGCAGTAATGACTCCTCAATCTGGGCATCCACTTCAAGCCGTGGCAGCTAGAGCTGTTCCAACTAATCCCTACTTTTTCCGGTCTCTCCTACGATAACTAGAAAGCGCAGCTGCTACTTCTTCGAGATGGATGAGAGGTGGGGGTCGAGCCCCTTCCTCTATCTATGTCTGGAAGACAATCCCCACCACTTCAGGAAAGGAAGGTTCGATCTATGGGTTCATCAGTGGATGATGAAGGAAGTACTGAACGATGGAAAAGGAGGGCATGGGAGGAGCTTGCTTCAATCGATGGCGTATATAATAACACAGAGTAGAGAGAAAGGGTCCACCCCGAAAGCCAGGGAAGGACAGTTTTCACATGCCACAGTTAGGACTTGCAAGTACGACTCTTCACTTTCTCAAAATTGACTAAGTATAAAGTGAAGTGCGTACCGGCTTGGTTCACCGTTTATCTTTGCTCTTAGGGCAATGGGATAGCAGTGCAGATGAATTGAATCAATAGTCAAGCTATCCACCACTTGCAATTGAATCAGTAAGCGCTGGTACTCTTGCTAGAGATTGGGATAGTGTTAAATCAAATCATCCGGTGCTCTCTTTCCTGGTGTCAGGTATGAAAGAAAGAATAAGACAGAAGAGAAATTTCATCCGCAACTGACAACGTTAATCTACGAGCGGGAGGAAGGAGAAATTCCATAGTTAAGGGAAGGCCCCACCGATGCTCTATCGTATCAGTGGGAAGGTAGGGGAGACCATCCAATTGAGTTAGGTTTGAGTTCAGTCTTTCTTCCTCGAAGGTAGGGGGAAAGGAACAGGTATTAAAGACATAAAACTCATAAGCTAAAAACCAATAGTTATTCGAACTATCTTCTACTTTCCGAACCGAAAGAAGTTAGGACAGCCAAATCTCCTCCCTCTTTAAGGCACCTAACCTAGGATTACGATCGGCCATTACCGGTGGATGCGGCATATCTAGGACTTTTTGACAAAAGAAAAGCAGGATATCTAACCCTTTTCGATGCCATCTCTTCCGAAAGAGGTTATTATGGGCATCTTCGATGAGAAGTCGAAAGCGCTAAGATCGGAAATGCTGTTGAAAGATGAATCCAACTCGTGTGCGTGGCTAGCTGAACTATTGATCCTTCCTCTAGAGCAGCAGATTCTCTAAGACATTTGGCATGAGACAGACGCTTCTAAGGAAATTAGTCTGAGCCTTCCTTCTTCTTCGATAGCATCAATTAAATGGCACTATTGGAAAAGATGGTCCAATAATCGGCTTCTTGCACAACCTAGTCTGTCACAACCCCCTCAAAGAGGGCATTCGATGCATCAATGCCATTCGTACCAGTTCTTGCTAACATCGGATTTGCGGCATCAATGCACCTACTCCTCTCTGCATCAATCCGATTTCTCCCTCTATTAGTATTAGTCCCTCCAGGAAACTCCGATTCGATAGCATCTAGAGCAGCGAAAAAGGCGAAAACAGTAAGAGCTCCTTCTGTGGCAGTCAAAATCGTGGGTATCTTTACTATTTACTATTGATTCAATTGCGACAAGAGCGCATTCGATAGCATCCTCTTCTGGGCATCTAGATCGATTCCTAAGACCCTCTTATGCGCTACGTCCTACTCCTACTGCAGATAGATGCCGACCCGCTTGACTGCTTGACTTTGCCTGCTTTCCTGTCTCAACAATAAGATAAGAAAGGAAATCAGTCCCTAAGCTGCCTAATTCCTTATCCTCCGTATAGTCAAGGGCGTATTCTCTGTATTCTCTCCCTCACAGCTCCTTCTCTGTGCGCACCGGTAATTCCTTCACAGTTCAAACTCCCTTCGACTGCTAACTCTTAGCAATATCCTTTCTTATATATTTGCAGTTCAGTTCCAAGCCTTAGGGCAATGATAAGATAAAGAACCGCTCCGCACCTTCCCTATGTGCAATGCAAGAAGTTCCTTGGCTTTTCGAGGTCAATCAGTCAGACATGCTATGTTCAGTCTAATTGCCCTATAGGTCTTACAGACTAACTATTCCTAGTGTCAGAGCTAATCGAATTGGGATACCTTAAATAGTCAAGATCTTGCCCCTATGTCAGTTGGATTCGTGAAAAGAGAACAGCTCCTTCTTTGCATCAGTTACCTTTCAAGGCTTTGGCGCTTTTGTCAAAAGGGTAATGCCGCATAACGAGAGATAAGCGGAGTAAGGGCCTAAAGACTGTTACCAATAGCAATAGTCAGTCTTAGAGAAAGAAGTTCCTTAACAACTCACTAGCATCCTCCTCTGGGCATCTATCTAATAGATGTGTCAAAGAGCGTATTCGTCGCAAACAAAACAACCTATTCAACTATATGCAACATATTCTGTAACAACAACAGCGTATTCTCTGCATCTGAGATTTCCTGGTATTCCAAACAAAGGGGCTACGCGGCCAGAAAGAAAGAAATCCTGCAACCCGAGGCGATCGAAGTGAGGCAGAGTTTCGCCCTGAGCAATGAAGATAGGGAACTTGCCCATTACAATAGCATGATTACAAAAGCATACGGTTTGTTCTTACGAAGACTAACCGAATTGGATGGGAAGGATGGTTTGCAAGGAGGTATACTGGCAGAGCAGGAAGATAGGCAAAGGGGGAAGCGGCTAGAACTTCTCCTCCAACGTAGCTGGTAAGGCTATTGAGAAGGCTAGTGTAATACCTTATTGAAGCGGATAAAGCTCAATGAAGATTCTAAACTCATGGTAGCTCAGGAGTAGGAAAAGGTATTACAGAAGCGTGCTTTAGGAAGTGTTCGAAAGACGACCTCAACACAAGGAGAATGGATGACAATGAGAACAAGGTGGGATCCAAACAGAGGGAATAGAGGATTACGAACACAGTCCTAAAGCAAGTCCCAAGAACGAGGAGAAAGAAGATAGCCCAAAGCGAAAGGCCTACAACCAGAGCCAAGTAGACAGATAGCGTTGCAGGGACCAATCCACCGTCGGGGAACCAATCAGTCCCCAAGCCGGTCCAAGCGGAGCTCGGTGATTAGACGTAGGGATTGCTCCTTCTATGGTCCAGCGAGTTAGACTCGTGCTTCACCATAAGGAATAAAGCATGCTGGAGGAGTGCACTAGACCCCAGCGAGGGTCGTAGGCGGGACGTAGCCATTCGCCTTCACGAAGAGGATAGTGCTTTCAGACGGGTTTCTCAATCGTGTCCAGAAGCTTATAACCATGGAAGCGGCAGTCTGGAGTGCATCCTTATATTCATACTACGGTACGGTTCAGTGCGCTATCAGTCCAGCGAAGCAGTAGCAAGAAAAAGGGTACCAAGCAAGCAAAGCAAAGGAGCCAGTAGTATGCTTTCGAATAACCTTCCTCGCCGGCCAAGCCTCTTTCAAGCTGTCCAACTGTCCAAGCCGGTACCTTGACCTTCCTTTTCCAAATCTCCTTACCTTCTTTCCTTCCCCTCGCTCTGTCGATACCATTCCTTCCATTCCCTATCTCCTTGCCTCAAGGATCTTCTCTTCGGTTAATCCAATCCCTTCTTTCTTTTCACTAATATCCTGTCCTCCCTGCTCTTCTCTTTGATTCCGCAAAGAGGTCCAGTTCCAGCAAATCAGATCTTTATCTCGTATGCAGTCTGTGCTTTATAGTCTATTTCTTTTCCTTCTTTCCCTTCGCTCGTGACCAGGGAAGCTTCTCGGTAAGCATTCCTTTAGCAAGCGCTAGGCCCCTCTTAAGGTAGGGAGTGCAGAATCAACTAGGGCTAACCTCTCTTTAGCCTATCTGTCCTCATGCTAGCCAATCTCTGGCAATTGGTCTATGGCAAAGGGTCATATTCAAGATGTGAACAAATCGGATGTTTTAGAATCGGATGTGCACATTCATGCAAGATCCGGTGCTCTCTTTGAAATATCCGCTCTTAGGATAGAAGAATAAGTTCTTTCGGAAGAGAAGAAGTAGCAGAATCCGTCAGCTTGCCACAGAACTCATCCAGAAGGAGTATGCAGCCAGACTGACTACGGAGATAGAAAGAAGAGGATGGGAAGATGAATCAATATTAAAGAAAGAATAGGTTGCTAGAGAATCGGATCTTAGATAGTGCACGAATGAATGCATAGTGAAAGTCAGTCTTGGTCTTGGGGTAATATCATCTTTCCTGCCCCTAGGTCCTAGGTTGCAAGTCAGCTGCTCACTCTCTCTTTCTTCGAATTCGATGTCTTAAGCAGCATGTAGCAAAGATCGATTTGAGATTCAATGTGGGACCTGAAAACAGAAGCGTCAGTTGAACGATATACTTTTCTATCCTGTGGTCCTATCCTATATAAGGAAATAAGGTCTCTTCTTTATAGAAAGTAGCCTGGTCTGTCTCTCAATCAGTCTGTCCAGTCAAGTCCTTGCTCTTCTCATATCTGCTCTTCTCTTTGAAAGAATAGGCTGTCTGTCCAAGCGGTACCTTCTTTCAAATAAGAACCTTACCTTAGGGAAGTCAGTGCAGTTTGTCTTAGTTTAAGATAGTAGCAAGCAAGCAAGGAAGCTAGCCAAGCCAGGGAAGCAAAGGTCAAGGCAGTCAGTGCTTGCTAAACGATGAAGTCAAGCAAGTCAGTCAGTTCAGTGATCTTCCCTCTCTCCTTCCCTGAAGTCAGTCTGCCCAGTCAGTCACTCCCTCTATGCCAGTTAGTCAGTCAGTCGTTCTTTCCTATCTGTTAGCAGTTGCTGCCAAAAAGACGGGGTTTTCATGGAAGGTTTGAAGGCAGAATCCACAGCTATTGAAGCTATTGAATCAACTGTGGGACTTGAGCTAGTTGGCATATCTTAACTTTTTGAATCTTCCTCTATAGCATCCGATTACTGATTCTTAAACTGACACAAAGGAGATAGAAGAACATCTTTGCACTGTATTCGCGACAGAAGGGCTTTGTGCAAGTGAAGAAGAAGCAAAGAATGCCCTCTGCAGATGAAGTGAAATGGATGGCATCGAATTCTCGAATTAAAGGCTGTTGTCGGCATTTCCGCTCTTTGCATGTTAGCACTTTTACCTGACCCTTCGTCACTGCTTTCTGATCATGTGGATGCCGCTCTTAGAGAATCCGCGAAAGGAAAGGACACTGTGAGGGAGAGGGATATGGAATCAGCTGCACATGAAGCTGTGGGACTTGAAGGAATAGAATGCCCCGTTAGAATGGGGGGGGACAGTCGATCATTGGCTTAATTGCCTGGGTTTTGGGACTATAGTATCCAAAATTCCCGGTATTTCGTCGTGAAAGTGTCACATTTTTCTTGTTCTTATTAAAGGAAAGAGCCGAATGGACAAAGGGTTTACATGACCGCTCGCTTTGGACAAGATGCCATAGTATAAGAAGAAGGGCTTTGTTTGCAAAGATGACTTTCCCGCTTTCCTTTGTGAGGGAGGTTTGTGCACATGAATCTCTAGTAAGAAGAAAGCTAGTAAAGGCACTGGCATAGTTACTGGACGAGGAGGATTGATAGACAGAATAAATTGTGCAAGAATCGCTTGTGAAAGAATGCCCTGTTGAGGAAGATGCCCATATAATATATGTCATATTTGAGAATTAAGACGATTCGCACCTTCTAAGGCTATGGGCTAATAGGCTAGCTTCTTGAAACTCCCGGCACAGGTTTGATGGAATTACCGCTCTTTGCCTTTGCATGTTAACGGCATTACCGGTGTAGTCTCTTTTGCTATTTGCCCTTTTAGAGCATTCTCAACAGAATCCCATTCTGCCCATCTATTGAATCATCAAAAATTCCTCAAATGTCATTGCAGAGACAGCATCCGAGTCTCGCTTAGTCGTGAGCGCTCACCGGGCGGACCGAGTTGGTAAAGACACACAGATTCCGAAGGAACGAGCCGTGAAGGTAGGTTCGCGAGCAATCATCATACGAAAACGAACCAACTACAACTTCGTTCTCGAAAGCGCTCAGTCTCAAGCTCAAGCTCATGCGCTAGCTAGGCGATCCGGGAAGCTACCTAAATGGAGAGCCCACGCCTGCAGGGTGGTTGGTTCGCCTCGTTAGGGAAGAAAGATGCGCATGAAGAAGCGGCTCTTTGATAAAGCGCGGATGCGCTAAGGATGGATGAAGCAAAGATAGATCTGCTATGCGCTTCTTGTTGGGGTCGGGTCAACTGTCATTGGTCGAACAAAGTCGTCTTCAACGTTCTGAGGCCATACAGAACGGACCCACGCCTACACGCAGTAGCTCTATGGCTATATAGGCGGCGCAATACGGCGCTAGCGCGATCGCGTGATAGGCGCTAGCGAATCAACAAGACTTTGAATTAGTAGTCGCGGTACGTATCGGCCTCCACGAGCTATTCAGTAGTACGTAGTCGCGAGCTTTAATTGAAGTAAGTAGGGGGGGATAACGGCCGTAGTCGCTAGCGAATCTACGTAGTAGTTGTGTTTTGCGTTCTATCCATTCGAAATTGGGTTGGTGTGAAGTACCGCATTTCTGAAAGCTATCGAAAAGAATGCGCATTGCATGCCATTCTCCCATCTTTCTTTTGTTGGAAAAACCAACGCCAAGTCTCTTTGATCTTTTCGGGAGCAGAGCAGTCACAGAATATCAAAAACAATGATTGAACAGTTATTCAGGAGATTAAACATATATCTGAGTCATCCAGATCAAAAACCAGAATGGGTGAGATACGTTTATGATGACCTTAGAGAAACTAACCAGACTAGACCTCAGGAAATACTACGTGAGAAAATGGACTATCTTCAAAATCTTCAGGAAATAGCAAGAATGAGTGCTGAAATCCGGATCCAGGACGGCAACGGCGGCAGTCCACTTGAGCAATTTTCCATTCACCCATTAATTCCTATGAAGATAGGCAACTTTTATTTCTCATTCACAAATCCATCCTTGTCTATGCTGCTAACTCTCGGTTTGGTCCTACTTCTTCTTTATTTTGTTACGAAAAAGGGAGGGGGAAAGTCAGTGCCAAATGCTTGGCAATCCTTGGTAGAGTTTATTTATGATTTCGTGCCGAACCCGGTAAACGAACAAATAGGTGGTCTTTCTGGAAATGTTAAACAAAAGTTTTCCCCTTGCATCTCGGTCACTTTTACTTTTTTGTTATTTCGTAATCCCCAGGGTATGATACCCTTTAGCTTTACAGTGACAAGTCATTTTCTCATTACTTTGGCTCTCTCATTTTCGATTTTTATAGGCATTACGATCGTTGGATTTCAAAGACATGGGCTTCATTTTTTTAGCTTCTTTTTACCTGCAGGAGTTCCACTGCCGTTAGCACCTTTTTTAGTACTCCTTGAGCTAATCCCTCATTGTTTTCGTGCATTAAGCTCAGGAATACGTTTATTTGCTAATATGATGGCCGGTCATAGTTCAGTAAAGATTTTAAGTGGGTTTGCTTGGACTATGCTATTTATGAATAATCTTTTTTATTTTATAGGAGATCCTGGTCCTTTATTTATAGTTCTAGCATTAACCGGTCTGGAATTAGGTGTAGCTATATCACAAGCTCATGTTTCTACGATCTCAATCTGTATTTACTTGAATGATGCTACAAATCTCCATCAAAATGATTCATTTCATAATTGAATAAAAACGAGGAGCCGAAGATGTTAGGGAGCTACAGCCTACGCTTTTGCAGCACTGAACATGGTTCCGGGTACTCAAGATATTGTGTTTGGAGAGGTAGATAAATAGGACTAGGTCTTGCTCGATCAGGACCCTAGCTTTATTGCGAGCCAAAACACCCTGAAAGAATCACTAAGGAAATACCGCATTTAGAAGCTCATTTACTCTGACAGCTCGTTGACTTTACTTATGGTTTCGGTTCGATCAACTATCCTTTTTGTTTTGATTGAAGCGGATAGTTCACAGTGCTCATTCTCAAAGAAAAAACCAGAAAAGACAACAAAAGAATGATGTTTCCACTCCATTTTCATTACGAAGATGTATCACGTCAGGATCCGTTGCTCAAACCGAATCACGCCAACGTTATGGAAGTTCCTGGATCGTGTGAAATAAGATTAATACCAAAAGCAGCCTCTGATTTCAGAATCCAATATGGAAAATTGGCTATGGAGATTCCGCGCGGTCAGAGATTCATACAGACACAAAGGGGCCCTTATTTCAAAGCAGGAAAGTCGTTTCGATCCAATCCATTCTTGGGGTACGAAAAAGACACTGGATATGTCAGTGACTTTGCACGACAAAGCGCTCTCCGAGGGCATGGAATGTCCAATTTTTTGGTCAGAATCTCGATGGTAATGTCTATGTTAGATTCTACGGTCGAAATACGGGAAAACCCCATTCAATTCTCGATGGAAACGGAGTTTTGCGAATTCTCTCCGGAACTGGAAGATCATTTTGAGATCTTCGAGCATATTCGAGGGTTCAATGTGACTATTGTCACTTCGGCCAACACAAAAGATGAGACTTTACCACCGTGGAGCGGCTTTTTGCTAAAAGATGAGGGGGAAACTAAGTAAGATGTCGGAGAAGCGAAATATACGAGATCACAAACGTAGATTGCTCGCGGCTAAATATGAATTGAGACGAAAGCTTTATAAAGCCTTTTGTAAAGATCCCGATCTTCCGTCTGATATGCGGGACAAACATCGTTATAAGTTGTCCAAGTTGCCAAGAAATAGTTCCTTTGCACGAGTAAGAAACCGATGTATTTCCACAGGTCGCCCTCGTTCCGTAGTGGAGTTCTTTCGCATTTCTCGTATTGTTTTTCGTGGATTAGCATCTCGAGGTCCTTTGATGGGCATAAAGAAATCGTCTTGGTAGCAACCACAAAACCAATAGAACAAAGGTTAGCTCTGCAGCTGGTCTACAAGCAAGGGTTGTAGGTCCATTACCGTCCGGCGGAGGACCGAAAAGACCTAACGGAGTCATTCCAACTCTAGGATCGGAGATGCTAACGGGACGGGAATCGAAGTGGGGGACCTCTCTACCGCACCTGTCTTCCCAGACATAGACTACGTACAGGGTAGTATTCTTAGAAAGATAGAAGATCACCGCGTGAACAACATCTAAAGTAACGAATGTCACTCCCGAGGGATCGACCACTATGATAAAGAAATTTCTTAAGAGAACTCTTGTTCATGTTCACGCCGGAGTGCTGAGGTTGTTCCCACCATTGAAGTCAGAGTCTGGGTGTAGGTCCGCTTACTAATAGGTAGGGCCTTCTGAATGATAAAGACCAAAAAGTTCTTCGTTTCGTTGGTAGAACCAACGCCAATATCATATTGACTCTCTCTCGTCCAATAAGAGTTTCCGAGAGTTACTTTTCGAAAATTCTCTCCTTTCAAAAGCTCCACAAGGCAGGCAAAAAGAAAGAGTAAATAGGACAAGAAGCAATGTTGCTTTTAGTTCTTTCTTTGTTGAGATTGAAATCGACGTTCTTTTGAAAAGGGGTAGGTAGGCAAAACTTCTTTATGAAATGAGTTCCTTACTTTTCTTGCATGGGTTTATTAATGACTAGTCGTTCGTTTGAAGCCTTAAGAAACCGGCAGTTTTTTTTTCCGAGTAAGTTGAGACCACAGCCACAACTGAAACAACATCAACTAGAACTATATTACTTCAAAATGCAACAAGACAACTACTACCGAAAGCACTAAATGAAAGAGAAAGGCCTAGAATGTCATTATACGGGATCGACGAAATTATATATACTAAGAAGACTATACCCTGGACCAAGCGATAGAGAAAGCTCCGAAGGAGGAGAAGGACGCAACACTGACTACTATATCTTTTGACCTATCTAAGCAAAGAAGCACAAAAACCAAAAACGGGAAAGCATTCTACCGTAGACAAAGGGAAGAAAACGACTAGACAAACCGCGAAGACGATATTGTGATTAGACTGGAGATGTTCGGACGGGGGTCTCGTCTCACCCGGGGATCCTGTTCCAGTTGTTGAGACTCAACAATCGTTTTTCTGGAGTGGCCGATCAATCCTCTGCTGAAAAGGTTCACTTCCGATCATTTCTCCATTTCATTCCCCTTTTTTGGCCCCGGGTTGGTTCGTTTCCTCCTCCTATCTACGCAATTCTCTGTTTTCGTTCGTGATCGTGTTAGGCGAAAGGATAGGTATCAATTCTTTAGAGGGGCTGCTTCTTCCTCTATAGCGATTTTTCAAGATAATGTTCTTTTTTTTTCGTGTCCACTACATCGGTAGAGTGAAAGTGCTCTTCAAAGCAAGGGTCGGTGAAGCATACCTCATCCATCAGCTCCATTGAATGCTAAAGGAGAGAGAAGGGGCTTGAAAGCAAGAACAAGCGACGACTGAAAAGATAGGGGCGATCAATAGCTCGCTCGACGGAGAAGGTGTCCTTTAGTCTTGAGCGGAAGATAGAGTGGCCTGTTCTGTTGTGATCCGGGCCAGGATGACAGATATCGTGATCAGCAGATGTAACAAGACCTGTGGGAATATCATGGCACCTAAAAGTCTCAATTGATGGTCTTTCTCTGGCTCAACTGAGATTCTCAGTGGTCCAAGACATATCATCTCGCTCCAAATCTTCCGTAATAGAAAGACGAGGCGCTTGCCACAAAAGGCGCTTGCGTGTAATCGTGACTCTTATACTCCTAAAGAAAGATGGGAAGAGTTTCATTTACATATGAACGTACATACTCTCTCTCCTCGGTAAGCAAGAAACACTTTATGTTCTCCATAACCAAGAGCTGTTTCTGCCAATGCAGCCTTTGTTCCGGGAGCAAATCAAATTGTAGAGCGTCAAACATAGAAACCATAGCAGGAACATATTAATTAATATGAGCGACGATATCATACACAAGTGGCGTTCTGCATGCTGCTGCTGCAAGAACGATTTATGTTTATCAGCTTTCTTCCCCTTCGGGAACGACTTCAGATGTAGTTTCACCAGCATCATCAGGCGGCAAAGGCGCAAGAGCTTGGGCAAAGTCAAGTCAAGCTAAAGTTTGTTAGTAAGGTCGCGCGAGTGCGCTCACGTTTTTCATCCGGTTTGAAAAATGGAGTAGTGCTGTTGAAAAAACGGGATTAAGGCGCTTGCGTTCTGAAAGAAAGTAGAGCCTTCGAAGCGGAGGCCCTTGCCGGAACCAACCCTTCCAGTAATAGGGTTAGTGTAGCTACCGTAGACTGAAGGCAGTGTAGTGGTGTGGATGGATACCGAAGCCAAGCTGTCTACGAAGCTGTGCCGATACGAAGCGAGGAAGATAGAGACTAGAGAAAGAGGTCATTTGTCTTTTAGTGAAAATGACTCTTCAAACCCGGGAAACGATCCATTCACTAGAACGTAATGGATCAGAAGTGAAAGTGGTAACAGCTCTATTGTTCTAGTCCCTTCGGTCTTTACTTTAAACATGGTTTAGTTATCCGAACATGGATAGACTAAACGAGGAAAAGAATAGGATCTACTACTAGCTATTTACTAGTAGCCTTTCCTTTGCTTAGGTATTTGGTGAGTAAGACCTTCCTTGGGATTAGAGAACACTCTTTCCTAGTACGAAGGCTGGCTGTATACCATTTACCGGAACGAAGGCACTGTATCCCGACTGAAGCACTGTACCAAATACTGTTAGGCTGATGCTTGTGAACAGGAAAGAATTTATTTACGGTATTCACCAGAATTAATGAATTCAACTTAAAGCAAAACCATTCCCTTTTGAAATCAATATTTATTTGCCTACGGAGCGGTGAAATTACTCTCTTTCGAGTGATTTGATTCATCAATAGGGGATACCATAGGAAGTTGCTTCTTGGAATGCCGTCGTTCAAGCATAGGCTGATCACTGATTCAATCTTCAAACCAAAAGCCAGATCTTGCTACTAGAAAACCGAAGAAGCACACAAAGCAAACGAAAGGACTCACCAAGCAACAACGTAGTTGTTTGTGTAGGCGGAATCGAGTTTCAAATCATAAGATGACGAAGTGACTGCACCAACGAATCAAGCTGAACACATCTTTGATCCACTCTACGAACTGAAAGCGAGATCTTGCAAAACAACCACGCAACGCCCAGATCTGCAAGAATGGCTATGTAGGTAAGGGGATCAGCGCTATGATCGCATAGAGTTCTGCTCGAAGTATGTATGCTTACGTACGAGTTGCTATTCGGCCGTAGAGAGGGTTCTGGGTTCTTCCCTCGAACTCCCCGAGTGGTATTTCGTAATGTAAAGCTAGTCTAAAGTAGATTCAGGATCAGGGCGGTGGGTGGGGTAGGAAGGTAGATGAGAATAAGAAATTCTTTATCCTATTCTGCTAATTCTCTTCTTGTTGCACCATGTCAAAGCTTGACGATAGCTGTGGAAAAAGTCACTATCGGATTCAAAGAATGAACCTTCCTTCCATAAACCTAGGCAACATCAGAAGTTTATCTATCTGCAAAGGACGCTGGAAACAGGTCGAAAGTAGGGCGGGGGTGGGTGTAGCGGATTTGATCATCCTCTGCTCGTAGGAATCCGGGGCACCACCCAGAAGCGTCATGGACGAACAAAATCGTCTCGCAGTTACGCGAACCAGCTCAATCAGCCACGACCGATAAGAAGTCAGACTAGTAAAAAGAGCAGTACGCACCCACATTCTAATACCAAACAGCAGAAAAGCCCAACTAACTACAACAATAGACTGAGAGAATACCATACCAATAGACTAAACGAAGACCCCCCTCCACAAGGATAGAACAAACCATAATAATACGAATAAACACCGCCCTCCTATCATTCACCAGGCTTTAGCTTTAGCGCTCAGAGGGATAAGGATAGAGATCATTGAATTCATTTGATCAGATTGCTCTGTCTGATACCATGTATGTGAAATATTGGACCTTGGATGGACATATATGAGTTCCGAATCGAATCTCTTCTCTTTAGAAAGAAGATCTTTTTTTTGTCTCTAGCTTCGCTTTTGAATGTGCTATGAGATTACGTTCCCTAAGCTGATCCGTATGAGAGAACTAATCCTGCAGCGATGAGTTTGAATGAAGGTGATTTTTTCCTCAGACCCGCTCCCCTTTTCCAATTGGTGGGCTTTGTGCCACGCCACTTCGGAGAGTGAAACGAAGGAAAAGCCTTATATTATAGGTCATCCTATTTCGGTGCATGGTCGGGATCCCGTATGTGGGTCTGCCTTTTTCAGGAATTACATGATCGTTGGTGAAATAGTGTATAGGTCTGGGTGGGATGATACGAAATAGAGCAGTTGCCAATTGGCATGCAAAACCGAGAAGGAACTTCCTTATTCACTGAAATTCCTGTGTGAAAGAGCCCAAATGATTTAGCGTTTTAGCGTAGAGAGAGGACTTTCGGGTGAACGAACGATTTCAGATGCAGCGATCATGGCCCGATTTTACGTAGTTCCGTATATTGATTCTGACGAGTGAATTTCATCCATTTACTGATAGATAAAGGATAGGAACCTACCTATCAGAAGAGGTTTTTAACTAGAATACGAACAAGATAAGAGGATGCCCCATTTTTTTAGAGGTATAGGTTTGGGAAAATGGGGTTTTAACCTAGTAAGGGTGTGAAGGTTTGATTGAAAGTTTTTTGGTAGGAGACTACTTGCCAAGGCCTCTTTCCGGAGAAGCCTTGGACAAGGCTTTTTTAGGACGGGCAAGGGCCACGAGAGAGGTTTTCCTATTATCCGCCGCTAGAAGAAATCGGTAATGGAATAAGAGGAGCAGCCAAAGGGGCACCTATTTGCATCTGAAAAGCGGTACAGTCTGACCCCCCCTTGCTGCATCAGTAATATACAGCAAGCAACAGCTAATGGTTTGCTATTTGTATATATATGTATGCAGGCTAGGCCCTTTCTTTCGTATCGAGAAAGCCGCTTCAGAAAAGAAAGCGGAGCTGCTATGGACGTCTTTGTTTGGATGGAGACAGATATATATAGAAAGTGTGCGGTGAGGGATCTTTATAGGTAGTCAGTCTTTACTTAACTCGGCCCAGGCAATGCCCAAAGACTTCCATGCCTTTCTTGGCTGACCCGCACATCACCGAACCAGGAGCTACCCAAGAGTGAATTACTTTTATCTGCATTAGCCCTTATCATTCTCTAACCCGAAGGTGGATTAATGAGGAGTTGTTTCCCTTTAGCTTCATCAGCGATAGGCATTCCCTGCCCCTTTCTTTTGGCTGTTTGGCGCGCTTAAAGAAGTAGAATGCTTGCTTTTCGGGCATATAGAGGTAGAGGAATACAAAAGAATTTCTCTGTCATTTTTTTACGGAACGGGCTAAAATCTTCCTTTTTTGAAGAAATCGATGAAAAAGTAGCTCAAAAGGTGGACATAAAGGTGAATAAAATGGTATTCTATTATTCTGCTAGCGAGCTTAGTGCGCTAGCTGGTTAGCTTCTCTTTGCTTGCGTCACAGTTTTCTCAAAAAGTAGATCCAAAAGTAGAAGGAGCGATTTGCGCAGTTGAATAACCTGATTCCCACTGCACCATAGACTGATGCAGCTTCGGGACAAGTGACTTCGGGGCAAGCTACTTCGAGAGAGGGCTTCCTTCCCTGCCCATTACGGAGCTTATCGCGCTTCAAAAGTTGCATAACTGATTTGCCCAGTCGACTAACCCGCGTCTTTTTCTTTGTGTTTTCCGAGGGGAAACATGGTGAAAGGAAGAATACCAGAATAAACAGTAGAAGAAGAAGATGCCAAAACGTATTTACTTGACTTTCTTTTGGTGCTTCAATGCAGTTTTTTATGGGTGCTCGGCGCATGGAGGAGTTGGTCTGCTTCTTGCGCTTAGGGCGGTTGCAGATGTTACCAACTCTTGATCCAGGAAGGTTGGGAAGATATTCCTTTCCAGGGAGGTTAGGAGAGAGTGAACCTGACAATTGAGAGTAGCCCAGTTAGGTGGGCTTATAGCCAGCACGAGAGCGAAGGGAGGCAGACAGAATAGTAACCCATTGATCCGGGGAAGAAGTGGACCTTTTTTTCGTACGTAATTAACCTTCTTCTATTGTCTCTTTCTTTCGGTATCCGTAGTGGGGGGCGGTGTGTACGCAAACAGCTAATAAAAAGTTTGTTACGATGGACGTTCCTTATTATAACGAGCTGAACTTTCCCTATTTCATATCTTTAAATTCAAATTGCATAAGATGTATTGTATCTGAACTTCAAAGCTTTATTGCTCTGAGTTGTAAAAAAAGCTAGGACACCCGGGAGGCTCGGTAGGGGTTGGATCGATCATACTACTTCTATCACCTTTTCCACTCGCTTAGCACGGGAAGGGCTAGGATCCTCGGGCAAGGTTGGATCGGGTCTCGGGTAATTTTTTGCATCCGAAGACGCAGAATCAAGGGCTGAGGCTGTAGTTCCAAATCCAACTTCTGAAGAAGCCGAATCCTTCGCTGAATCTGAAGCTGTTGTTTTAGATTCAACGGAAGAGTAATCCTCAGCTTTGAACCGACAGCTTCCTTCCCTGCTACCTCCCCTCTTTCCCTTGCCTGCTATTGCGCGTATAGAGGAATGCCAAAGTCTTCATTTCTCTTTCCCTTTTTGATGGTGTTTTAGGAAGGGAGCAGGGGTGGAAAGCCTTATTTTGTTCTTTTTGTAATCCTTTTTTTAGATCAAAAGGAATCTACCTAAAGTCTTGAATGCTCTTCTTGGGTCTTGGCTTTTAGCATAATATCTTAACACAGCGCTTTCGTTGCGCATGGCTGCTCTGTTCCGGACAACCTCGCTGCTTCTTTCGAGAGAAGCACTACCGTAATGCCTTGAAAGGCCGTTAAAGCGAACCATTCCTCTCTTTCGTATACGAGCTGTGAGTAGCTGTCTCGTCCGCTCGTGTGACTACGTATTTCTGAAAATAGAGTCTCTTCCTTTCCTTAGCCGGAGCAGTGAGCGTCCCTAGTCTACCGAGGGGGTGGAAGAATGATACAGATGCTGCTTGTTAGAGATCCCCTAAAGGAGTAGAGAAGCGCTCTTCTGGTGAGTTGCCTTTGACTAGTGTTTTTAAAAGGTAGCTTATCCGAGTTAGCTCTTGAGCTGGCTCTGCCGTGCCGTAAGCAACGTATATTCTGGTTAATGTTACTTTCTTTATTCCTTTTACCTGCCTGCCTCCTCATCCTTTGGTTGCCTGTCTAGCCACTCCTTTCTTTAGTATCCGAGGTGGGCTCTTTCAAGAGCTCCTTCGGCAGCGCCGTACGTGACATTCATTCTTATCCTTATTTCTTTGTATTCGTTATCTGGAGCAGCGAGCTAGTCTGCCGAAAGCCAGTGCTTGTCCGGCTGGATTCCATCTGCTTCCTTCCCCCGGTACTGCCCTTGTTGACAGCTTTTTGCCTTCTTTAAGCGCGGAAAGCAGCCAAGCGGGAAAAGCCGCAGAGGAAGCGCCATAAGCCCCAACCTAGCCTAGCCCTGTTGATCCTTGATCCGAGTATAGAAGAAATGAAGTTTCGATTTGGTGAGCATAAGAAGACGCATCCGAAGAGGCTGAATCTGAAACATACGCTTAAACAGACGATGAAGCCGAAACCGACGCAGCAAAAACAGAATTTGCTTTTTGTTGGGTGGAGGGTTTTGTCTAGAACAACAGAATCAAGAGGAGCAGAGCGAACAAAATCAGCTTTGGAGTGAATTCCCGCCCCTGAGGCGCTAATTGAGCCGTAGATTATGAGCTTACTGATTCAAAGCTCTCTCGTTGGCATGCCCTACCAAATGAAAAGGAAGTCGCAGGAGCTACTTTTGAGTTCTAATTCCCCGACTCCGTTCCTATTTCTTTTTGTTCTTTCCACTTCAACATCAACTTCGTTAGCTAACTAAGTTGTTGATCCTCGCCCATCTTTGGCTGCCTGTGAGGAGGTTTATGTTGGACCTATGCGATCTCGTTACAACGTTCTTTTTTTTACAGAGATTTCTGGTTTAAACTTCAATCTTGAAGCATGGGCGGTGGTCGGATGAACAGAATGTCCGAGTAAGGAGAACTAGCCAAGCTTCTTCACAAGCGAAGGAATTGCAGCCTAACCATCTGTGAGATCGGAGACTTCGAGAGTCACCCCGGACATTTGTCGGAGAAGCCTTCCTTACATAAGTAGATTCAGACGGCCGTGGACAGATCAATAAGAATGTGAGAAGTACGATGACATCCGCCCCAACTTCACCATAAGGCTCGACCGGCCCCCTAGGACTAGTAGAGTTGACCGGAAGTTCCCCCTATGACGAGCAGGCCAGAAGTCCGACCCTACATAGAAGGTTGAATAGAATCAGAATGAACAGGTGCCCTTCATAACTACCTTGGAAAGCGCAGTCGTGAACCAATGCCCAAAAGTGGAACTGCCAAAACCGAGAACTCAGTCACGCGTCTGGTAACCAGTTGAGATCGGGCTACGGCCTCTTTTCCTTAAAAAAGGAAATGGAACGGAATCCTTTTCTTCCTTTTCCCGTGCGTTAGACTCCACTAAGGCACATCCCATGCTGTGCCACCCAAAGCGCTTTTTAGGCTCAAGACAGTTCCATCGCGAAACTCTCTCCCCTCATTTCCCTTCATACGCATGTGACTTATCCTCTCCCTCGGTTGCGAAGAGGATGTCTTCATCTGGGAAGTCGGTTCGAACTGGTTCATATGATGATTCTGGCAAATTGGCTAGACAATCGGCGACAGCCTGCCCCTTGATCGACTTCTGGGTGACATAAGTGATGTCAAACTCAGACAGAAGTAGTTGCCATCTTGCGGTTCTCCCTGTGATTTCCGGCTTTTCGAACATAACTATTTGAGAGGATCTATTCGAGCCAGTAACTTGACGGAGTGAGATAGCATGTAGTGGCGAAGCTTTTGAGTTGCCCAAACCACAGCGAGCCGTCACGTAAGAGGCGTAAGGTAGGTCCCTTTCATGCAAGTAGATCTTAGCCATCATGGGGTATAGAGCATGCTACCACAGAAAGGACCCGGAAGAGGTCTCGTTCTGGAAGGCATTATTTTAAGGATAGGAAGTGACTGGAGTAGCTGATTGTGTAACCAACAAAAGTGACGCTGATAAGAGAATATGCATGCATTTCTGATTCGACTTTTAGTATCCTATCCCTTGATCCTGAGTAACCAGGCTAAGCCTGAAAGAAGAGGGCCTATAGTCCCTATAATAAATGAGTGGAAACCGAAGCTAACTCCCCCTGGGAAAAGTGACTCTCCGGAAGCGGGAAGGGACTTATTACTATATAGAATAAGAAGATTCCATGCAGCAGAGAAGGAAGCCCAAGCGGCTACCCTTAGTGTTCAAGTCAATCCTATGTAGCCATATAGACTACATCTCGCTTTCCAACTTTGCTGTCCAATCCAATTGGAAAAAGAAGTCAATTCAAAAGCTGCTTCGGGGGCGCCTTCGGTCTCTTCTTTTGAACCGGTCCCCATTAGTAAAGGATCGATCTACGAAAACAGACAGCCAATCTCTCTTCAACAAGAGTTGCTGATTCTCCTCGGACCATGGAAGTCCTCTTTCGGGCATTTATAAGGCCTCAACGTCCTGCTTCAAGCTTAGGAACCTAGGTCGAGTCAAACAAGTCCCTTCTTCATAGGACTACTAGACTTCGCATATTTAATTACCTCGCAGGATGGTAAAGCTAGCTCTTGCCTTTACTTTACCGGCGCTTTCCCTAATACCGATAAGAAATACAGATTTCAGATATCGAAGACAGATGCAACAAACAAGCAGCTCCTCTGGTTCTGCAGTGTCCTCATTTGAAGTGTAGTCTCAATCTGTTTTTGTAACTGACTTCAAAGTAGAAGTAGTAGTAGGCGTTTCAGTTGAAATCTCATCCGTATAATCGCTCTTTCAGAAGATTGTTATTAGCGTACTACCCCGTTAAGCAAGATTCCATTCCCCGATGAACAAGCAAAGCAAGGGATGATGGAGATGGTTAATCCAGTTTTTGAGGGTGACTTAGATAGATATGAGTCCACAGGAGGAGGTTTGTGGTAGAAGTTGGTGGACCCCTGTTTGAGGCTGAGGATTCTGATGAGAGCAAAGAGACTTATTCTATTCACTTCATGATCCTGATGACATGACGGGGGTACAGCTTGATGAGCCTGGGGATTTTTATAGTGATGACGATGGCCCTTAGTGGTTACACTATCCCTCTGATTAGAGGGACATTTCGAAGAATGTGCACTTGAGATAAGACTCTCGCTATAGATTCGCCTCTATGTCATAAGCCTCTCTCCCAATGTAGATAGAGAATAGCGGTTAAACAACGTTCGAATACCATATGCTTAACACATGCTATCTGGTGATTCTAATAAGAAGGTAAGTCAGGAGAGGGTCTTTTGGCTTCCTCAAGGAAACACGGCCCCATTTTTCAACTGAGTTGCGGCGCTAAACCCAGCTTCGTCAAGCCTCGTCGCACTTATATTCCTTCTCTTTGAGTGCGGTGTAGACGAATCGGTATTTTCGCTTTTAGGAGGAGGATCCCGCATCAGTAAGCGGCCCGATATGCCGCCTTCCTTCTAGTATCAATCAGTGAGCTATATGGTCCTACTCTACCAGACGGTGACCGGCTTGACCTATCCAATTGACCGTGTACATTTGATGGTAATCCGATTTTCTTCCCGCTTTCTTAGTTCGCGAGAGTCCCCCCGAGCATAGAAGGGGCCAAAGTCTCAATATCGGATACGGGAACTTCTTCGATTGCGGTAATCCTGGATCAAATCTCTCTATTACGACAAACGCAAAGAGGATCAAGTCCTAAGGCTTTCTCCGATCCGAAGAGAATCAGTCAGCCCTTCCTTCCACTTTCGTTTCGGGATTAGATCCTTTCTTAGGCCCTTTGATGGCTTGACAAATTAGCATATCTTACAAAAAGAGGTAAATCCGAATTCCTGTGTAAGGACCGATAGCTCTTTCCTCTCCTTCAGTCCCTTCTGCAGTTGTAGTTGAAAGTCCTTTCCTTTGATTGGAAGAAGAAGTCTACCCGAGCATAGAAATGGAAAGTCACATTCCTTCGATAGGGCCAAATAGAGAAGGTTTGTTCTCATAATCGGCTTGGGTGAGATAGCAGGGCTAGGGATCTCGGGGTCGGTCAAATCAGTGCATGGTACTGGGATCTATGAGTAAGATCCTTATCCTTTCTTGTGGATAGCTTCCTGAAGAGCTGCTTCACGCTTTACTGTTTTAAATAGCTGTTGGTTTACCTTTAGTCAAGTCAGATGACAGAGAAGGTAGACTACGAACTTAAGCACTAGGGACGTCTTCGATCTATGGTCTTCTTCGATCCGGGAATGCGATCCAAAGGACTTCCTTCTGTGGAAATCTGATTCGTTGGACACGTCTGTGGGAAATTGGTCCAAGGACTAGGGTTCGGTACATGCCATTCCGTTTGATTTATAGTAAGAGGGTAAGTCGCCTTCCCCTGTCAATGGAGGAAGATGAGCAAGATCAAGTGAAAAGATGATGGTGCTGGTAAAACAATCTCAATGGAAATGGGGTCTGGGTGCGAAGAGGTTGAGGAAGAAAGAATAGTCTTAGAATCTGCCCAAGTCAAGTTCTGCTCCTTCTGCTGGAAACAAGGGCACGATCTAAGCATCTGCAAGGCCTCCAGAAACACAAAATAAAAAGGAATAAGGGCCTAGGTGAGCAAAGAGCAGACATATCCGATAGGATAATAGCGTTCGGCCTATGGTAGATCCCAAGGCTAAGGACTCCACTGATCCGCTGTCGTTTCCTTCTACTGACTACTGAAAGGTCGCCGGACCTTTCCAAGGAGGTAGCCTGACTTATTTCCTCTAAAGAGGCAGTCAACTCTCCTTCGCCGCAAACAGCTGATATAGCCGAAACCCTGGAAAAGCAAACCCTCGATCGATCCTACCCAGCAAGCTGGGGAACCGGACGCAGATGAGGGCCGCCGGGTTGCAATATGTCCGGAACAGGATATTAAGGAGAATAACCAAACCTGGTACAAGACCCTTGTTGGCTATGTATTTGGAAGAAAACCCTATTTTCCGAGATTCCAGAGAGTCATTACAAATATATGTAATCCGGTGGGAAGCTTGACATTCTATTCCAAGGAAAATGGAAAAAATACTACTTCAAGTTCGGATTACACGAGGACTGCGATCGAGTGCTGGAGGGTGGACCTTGGTTATTTGAGGGTCGAGTGAGAGTTCTTCGAAGATGGAATCCCGACATCAAGTTTGAACGACTGCTTCGTCAGACCATTCCCATGGGGATTCGGTTCCCAAACCTACCGATTCAGCTCTGGTCGCAAAAAAGTCTAAGTCGGATAGCTAGTACCTTGGTTAAACCGCTTTACATGGATCAGCCAACTGCATTGAAAGATAGATTATCCTATGCGTTAATATGCGTTGTTGAGGTTTCCGTCAACAATCCCCTGCCTGATAATAGAACAGTGGAATATGAGAACGGATAGAGTTTCGATCAGTTGGTCGAATATGACTGGAAGCCGACAGCGTGCAGCACCTGCTCGACCTTTGGTCATAACTAAGCTCAATGCCCAATCTGTTATTTAGAGGTGAGACCCACCTGGGTCGAGAAAGAGAGAAAGACCAATCCTCCAGATGTTTGTCCAAATGCCCTTGAAGAGCCCCAATTATAATCCCAGGAGGGGACAAAAAGAGAAAAAAGGCAAACAGCCGATTGGAGTGGAGACTACTAACCCCTTCAGCGTTTTGGCTTATTCAGAACCCTAAGTAGCCGACAAAGGGAAACTATCGTCTGAGGTGGAGAACTACTAATCCCGTACTTGCTGTTGAAAATGCAGAGGCCAGAAAGTTTATGACTCAAGGTACATCATCATCGTTGAGTAAGCCTCTCTCTGGTCTTGTACTGAACTCGGAGGAAATCCCCCCTTCTGAAGATTTTGTAACTGCTATTTCCAACTCCAAGGTTGTGAGTCAAAATGATAATCCTGACGATTCAGCCGCTGAACAGAGCCTATCTGAGCCAGCTAAGGGCGTACCACAGGACACTTCTGCTCTCGATTCTACTGTCGAACAGTCAGAGAAATATGTTACTTAAGTTTCTGTTAAGAAGAAGAGCAAATCAGCTGATGGTCAGGAAAGGACGGCCAAAAAAGGAGTCGAAGGGTACTGAGCTCCTGGGTGAAGTTTTTGATTCCACTATCCCCCCAATTAAAAAAAGCCTGCCTAATGTGAAATGTTAGGAGTATGAATAGTATATAAAAGAAGAGAGATATAAGAGAACTTCTTTCTTCTACTGGTGCTGATCTGGTTTGTCTAGTTTAGACTAAATTAAAAGAAGAGCAGTTGTATAAAACCTTATATTTTGAATAATGCCCTATTGCTCTCTAATCACAGGTATCACTCGAGAGGCAGGGTGTTAGTTGCTTGGAATCCCAACACTTGCTCTATCAGTAAAATAAAGGAATCCGAGCAATTCATACACTGTGAATATACCAGCTTAAAGTTGAACAAGTCTATTTCACTGGGATCAATGCCTCTAATTTCAGGTGGGACAGATCCCATTATCTTATTGATATTAAGAGCATAGCTGATACTTTAAGGGTAAGGGGCCCCTGGCTTTTATGCTTGGACTTCAACTGTGTCAGATCTAATGAGGAAAAATTGGTGGGAAACCGTCTACCACGGTTCGCGCCTGCTAGAGCAATTCTCGAGTGAGATTCATAATTGCCAGCTCTTGGATTTCAAAGCCACAGGACATGTAATGTCCTGAAGTAATCAGTCACATGGGTTACAGCGCATCATGGGGAGGCTTGATCGGGCTTTAGTCCGACTGGATTCAAGCCTTTCCAAGTTCTTATGTGGATTACTTAAGTGCTGGTCTTAGTAGCCATTCACCCTTGCTAACCTACTTTGTTCATCCTTCTAAGCCAAAAGCGAAACCTTTCAAGTTCTTGAATATGTGGATGGATCATCCAAAATTTGATGAAGTAGTCTCGAAGGCATGGAACTAATCCTTCTCTGGCAATCCGATGTTTATCGTCACAAGAAAACTTAAGGTTACTAAATACTCT